TTGGATATATTAATCTCGGATTGTTTTATAATTAAAGGTAAAAATGCTATAGTAGTATAAGGAGTAATTTTAATATTTTAAATAGTTTTTAGAATTAATAATAATAAAAACTGGGAATAAAAAATTATAATACAGATAAAATATATTTATGCTGTTTCCTTGTGGGAGCAGTAAGAATAAAATTAAATGAGATAAAATATGTTTATATATTAATCTCGGATTGTTTTATAATTAAAGATAAAAATGCTATAGTAGTATAAGGAGTAATTTTAATATTTTAAATAGTTTTTAGAATTAATAATAATAAAAACTGGGAATAAAAAATTATAATACAGATAAAATATATTTATGCTGTTTCCTTGTGGGAGCAGTAAGAATAAAATTAAATGAGATAAAATATGTTTATATATTAATCTCGGATTGTTTTATAATTAAAGGTAAAAATGCTATAGTAGTATAAGGAGTAATTTTAATATTTTAAATAGTTTTTAGAATTAATAATAATAAAAACTGGGAATAAAAAATTATAATACAGATAAAATATATTTATGCTGTTTCCTTGTGGGAGCAGTAAGAATAAAATTAAATGAGATAAAATATGTTTATATATTAATCTCGGATTGTTTTATAATTAAAGATAAAAATGCTATAGTAGTATAAGGAGTAATTTTAATATTTTAAATAGTTTTTAGAATTAATAATAATAAAAACTGGGAATAAAAAATTATAATACAGATAAAATATATTTATGCTGTTTCCTTGTGGGAGCAGTAAGAATAAAATTAAATGAGATAAAATATGTTTATATATTAATCTCGGATTGTTTTATAATTAAAGGTAAAAATGCTATAGTAGTATAAGGAGTAATTTTAATATTTTAAATAGTTTTTAGAATTAATAATAATAAAAACTGGGAATAAAAAATTATAATACAGATAAAATATATTTATGCTGTTTCCTTGTGGGAGCAGTAAGAATAAAATTAAATGAGATAAAATATGTTTATATATTAATCTCGGATTGTTTTATAATTAAAGGTAAAAATGCTATAGTAGTATAAGGAGTAATTTTAATATTTTAAATAGTTTTTAGAATTAATAATAATAAAAACTGGGAATAAAAAAATTATAATACAGATAAAATATATTTATGCTGTTTCCCTTGTGGGAGCAGTAAGAATAAAATTAAATGAGATAAAATATGTTTATATATTAATCTCGGATTGTTTTATAATTAAAGGTAAAAATGCTATAGTAGTATAAGGAGTAATTTTAATATTTTAAATAGTTTTTAGAATTAATAATAATAAAAACTGGGAATAAAAAATTATAATACAGATAAAATATATTTATGCTGTTTCCTTGTGGGAGCAGTAAGAATAAAATTAAATGAGATAAAATATGTTTATATATTAATCTCGGATTGTTTTATAATTAAAGGTAAAAATGCTATAGTAGTGTGAGAAGTAATTTTAATATTTTTAAATAGGCTTGTTAGAACTAATAATAGTAAAAACTGGGAATAAAAAATTACATCGAGACGAAACATGCTTGTACCTTTTTTTTTGGGGGAGGGAGGCTGGTGGGAGAATATATTTATATATTAATCTCGGATTATTTTATAATTAAAGATAAAAATGCTATAGTAGCGTAGTGGAAAGTTTTTATTTTTTTAATAGACTTTTAGGATTAAAAGTAGTGAAAACCCGGGGTTAAAATTAGGTAAGTGTGATGTGAGGGGTATTCAAAGATAACATGAAAATAATAGTATAGAATTTCTAGGAGAGGGTTTTATTATAAAGTCGTCGCAAGCCGAAACATGATTTTTAAAAATAGGGCTTAAAAAAAAATGTGAACTCCGGCAATTTTGTAATAAAGAAATAGTGAAGAAAAGTGGTCAATGAGAACGATATGTCTAAAAATCATGGAAGGAATGTATCCATATAGGGAATATGCAAGACCAAGAATAAAGCGCCACCCGGACTAGGTTGTCCACCCCGGTAGGGGTAACGGTAACGGGCATATATGGTTGTCAGGTGAAAGGTAGAGAGAAAAAAGACTACCAGGGGTGGATCGAGCAGGCTGATAAGAACATGAGGTGATATGTACCAATATAACGGGTGATACCAGAGGCGTTGGAAAAGGCTAGTAGGGAGGGATGGTTCCGGGCCGTTGAGATGGACTTGAGAGTGTAACCAGTGGCCTCTTAAAGAGCACTGTGGGAGGAGTTACAATATATGGCCGTGAAAAGCAGGACTGTATGCCTGAAGTGGAAGGATAGAGGGTTTCACGGGCTGAGCTAGACTAAGGGACACCATTAGGAACGGGATAGTCATGAGTACCAACAATAAATATTCATTAAAGCATGGAACGTCCGAGAAATGAGGGCATAAATTGCATGTACCATACCAGTTTTGTATACAAATAATTAATAGGTGATTCTCGTTTAATAGGCGTGGGGCAGACCATTAATGTATGATTATACATAGTGAAATAAATACTATAAATGTAGATAGTACATTATAGTCGAAACCCGGATTAAAAACCGGGGGGGGGTAGGGGGGGGGCCAGGATAGCTATATTTTTTCAGAGAATAGTTTAAAGTTTAAAAATGCTGGTTTTGGGGACCAGAGATGGGTATCCTTCTTTGATGCTCTAGGGTAAGGAAACCGTCTTTGGTTTACAAGAACAATGCTTTGGGTGTAAGCTACTAGGGCAGCTGTTTATTATTATAAGCTTGTTTTCAAGCCATCCGAGAATAGGGTTAATGATAAAAAAGGAGAAGTATATAATTGAGGCTGTTTGGCTGATTAAGATGAATGGTGGTTCTACAGGTTTTGTAGCTGACCATGTGATGGTGATAAAAGTTGCAATGAGTGTCCAGAATAGGATTTGTGCTAGTGGTCGAAAGATTATGGATCGAAGATGGGAGGTGTGGGTGAATGGTGCTGTAGTTAGGATGAGGATAGACATTAGTAGGGCTAGTGTTCCCCCTAGTTTGTTTGGGATTGATCGTAGAATGCCGTAAGCGAATAGGAAGTACCATTCTGGTTTGATATGTTGGGGTGTAATTAAAGGATTTGCTTTGGAGAAGTTTTCTGGGTCATTAAACAGGCTGGGTATAAATGATATGATAATAAATAAGACTGTAATTATAATGGTAATTATTATAAAGTCTTTGTATGAATGGTAGGGGTGAAATGGGATTTTATCAATGTCTGGGTTTGTGCCTAGTGGGTTGTTCGATCCTTCATTATGTAATAAGATAATATGAATTGAAGATAGTGAGATAATTGTGAATGGTAAGATAAAGTGTAGGGCAAAGAACCGGGTGAGTGTTGGGTCGTTGATGGAGAACCCGCCTCATAATCAGGTTGTTAGTGTGATTCCTACGTATGGGATTGCGGTTAGAAGATTAGTAATTACTGTTGCTGCTCAGAAGGATATTTGTCCTCAGGGTAGGACGTAGCCAAAGAAAGCTGTAGCTATAAGGATAATTAGTAGTATGGTTCCTGAGAGTCAAACTTTTTTGTTTAGGTATAAGCCGTAGTAGAGTCCGCGTGCAATGTGGGTGTAGATACAGATGAAAAATATAGATGCGCCGATTGCGTGGAGGTTTTGTATAACTCATCCGTATGGTACATCTCGTAAGATGTGATTTACTGATGAGAACGCTAGATTAATGTTGGCGGTATAGTGAAATGCTAGAAAAAATCCAGTGGATGTTTGTAGGGCTAGACAAGTTAGTAATATTGATCCGAAATTTCATCAGGCGGAGATATTTGATCCGACTGGTAGAAGGTTGGAGGATAACAGGGTGTGTTGGTTGGGCATGTTTTTGTAGTTGATGAACAACGGTGGTTTTTCAGGCCGCAGGTCTCTAAGGAGCAAAAATTATGTTTTTAATAAATTATTTGTTTGGTTTTGTCTTAGTATTTGTGGCTTTCAGTGTTGTATCCCTTGGCATGGCCGTTGCCCCTTATCAAGGGGTGATTGCTCTAATAGGGATCTCTTTTTTTTGTTGTGTGTTAATAGTTTTGTGGGGTCGTACATTTGTTGCCTTGATAATATATATTGTATATTTGGGTGGTTTAATCGTAGTATTTGGTTATTGTGTTAGTATTGAGAAAGATAAGGGGAATGTTTTAGAGTTTGATGGGTTGAAGCATGTAATTGCGTTTTTTATTATTAGTGTGTTTTGTATATGTGATAGTTTGGGCGGTTTGTTGGTTTATCCTAATTGAGAGGAGTTGTTATGTATAGAAGTAAATGGGGGAGGGGTTTTTTATTATCTTGGGGGTGCCGGTTTATTAGTTTGCTCTTGGGGTTTGCTGGTTGTATTGTTTTCTATCTTAATTATTTTAAGTTGGGGTCGTTTAGGTGGTCTACGGCCTTTTAGATTATAAGAATAATCAGTGAGAGTATAAGTGTGATAATAAAGGTAAGTATGTAGTTTTTTATTAGGTTATTCTGTTGTGTTGAGAGGTGAATTATGGGCTTTAGTATGTTTGATAGGCCTTTTGGTCCCCAGGCTTCTAATAGTCAGAGATCTATTAGTTCTGTTGAGGTTTGTTGGCTAAATTTTAGTGTGGCTATTGGAAGGGCTCGATGTGGGATATTAAAAAAGGCTAGTTGGTTAAAAAATGTGGTAAGGGTTTTTGATTTTTTTGGTGAAGAGTGTTTAGTAAAAAAGAGGTAATCATTTGATAAGATGATTCCAATAAGTGTAGCCGTTATGGCTGTAAGTTTGATTGGCAGTGGTATTGTAATTATGGCGGTGTTTTGTAGTGTTGTAAGTTTAGTTATGGTACCTGCAATGATAGACATAATGGCTAGTCGGGCTATTGGGCTGGCTGTTTTATTTGACTCTATATGAAGGGTTTGTTTAATTCGTGGATAGTTAGTTAATGTTAGTAAGGTAATTCGTGTGCTATATATGGCGGAGAGTGTGGTAGCGGTGAGTGTAGTAATCAGGGCTCATGAATTGGTATGAGAATTTATTATGGTTTCAATGATGGTGTCTTTAGAGTAAAAACCTGAGAGAAATGGGGTTCCTATTAATGATAGGTTGGCAATGGTTATGAAAGATCCTGTTATAGGGGATAAGTTAAGGAGTCCGCCTATTTTTCGCACATCCTGTTCGTTATTTATACTGTGGATAAATGAGCCGGAGCATAGGAACAGCAGGGCTTTAAAGAAAGAGTGGGTTATTATGTGTAGAAAAGCTAAGGATGGTTGGTTTAATCCGATTATAGTTATTATTAAGCCCAGCTGGCTAGTGGTAGATAATGCAATAATTTTTTTGATATCGTACTGGGTGGTTGCTGAGGCGGCAGCGAAGATTGTGGTTGTTGCCCCGAGGATTAAACACATAGTTATGATAGCTTTATTTTGTAATAAAGGGTTGAGGCGAGTAAGGAGGAAAATACCTGCAACAACTATTGTGCTTGAGTGAAGTAGGGCGGAGACTGGTGTTGGCCCTTCCATGGCTGAAGGAAGTCATGGGTGTATGGTGAATTGTGCGGATTTGCCGGCTGCTGCGGTTAGTAGGCCGATCATTGGGATAAGGCTTATGTTATGTAAGGCTATAGTTTCTTGGAAGTTAATTGATGATGTTGTTATTAGTCAGGCTGTTGTTATAATAAGGCCGATATCTCCTATTCGATTATAGATGATTGCTTGCAGAGCTGATGTGTTTGCGTTTGATCGGTCGTGCCATCAGTTAATTAGTAGGAAGGATATAATGCCCACAGCCTCTCAGCCAATAAAGAGCTGGTATATGCTGTTCGCTGAGATAATGATAAGTATTGTGATTAAAAAGGTCAATAAGTATTTAATAAACTTGTTAGTGTTTGGGTCCGAGCTTATATATCAAGTTGAAAATTCAGAAATAGACCAAGTGATGAGTAGGGCAATTGGGATAAACATTATTGACAATATGTCTAGTGTTAGTGAAATATAGATATTTTCCGTAGGGGTGATAATGATTGGGGGTGAGGATATTGTTATTTCTTTATTATTAAGCAGTGAATTTAGGGGGATTAAGCTGATAAGGGTTATTATTATTATCTTGTTTTTTATGCTCTTAGTATGTATAGGCATAATAATAGTAATGGTAATGGAGATGATAATAGCTATGGTGATTGTTGGGAGGATAAGGTTCATAATTCTACCACTTGGATTTGCACCAAGGGTTATGGTGCCTAAGACCAGTGGAATACTACTATCCTTTGGTAGAGGGGGCTGGTTTATTAATCCAGATTGAAGAGTTAGCAGATCTTGTAACCCCCTCTTATGTGAGGGAAAGTTTCCTATTATCAAGGTCACAGCTTGGCATTTTTTTTAAATTACACACACTATATGATCAATTCTGGTTTTAAGGAAATTAGTGTGAGGGGGGTGATGTGTAGTCAGAGTAACAGATGTTCTCGTGAGTGTATTGGTTGGATGGGGGTATTTGTTATATATGTTCCTGTTTGTGTTGATAGAAATATGTGTAGTGTATATATGGCTGTGATAAGTATGAGCAGCCCAAATATGATAATTGTTACTGGGCATCAGTTGAATATGGCTGATGCGATTAGAAGTTCGCTTGTGAAGTTTATGCTTGGTGGGGTAGCAATGTTTATGAGGGAGGTCAAGAGTCACCAGGTTGTGGTTATTGGTAGAATACTATGAAAGCCTCGGGTGAGGACTATAATACGGGTTTGGGTGCGTTCATAGGTGGTGTTTGCTAGACAAAAAAGTGCTGATGATGTGAAACCGTGGGCAATTATTATGGTTATAGCTCCTATTAGAGCCCATTGTGTTTGAATGGAGATTGCAGCGATTACTAGACCCATGTGGCTGATTGAAGAGTATGCGATTAGTGATTTAAGGTCTGTTTGTTGAAGGCAAGTTAGACTTGTCAAGATGGCGCCCCATATAGATAGAATAATGAATGGTAGAAATAGATCTGTTTTTATAGTGGGGAGGACTTGGGATAGTCGGATGATTCCGTATCCCCCTAGTTTTAGTAAAATTGCAGCTAGGACTATGGATCCGGCAATAGGGGCTTCTACATGGGCTTTTGGTAGTCATAGATGTAGGCCGTAGATGGGTATTTTTATTAGGAAAGCAGTTAGGCAAGCAAATCACAGAATTGGTCCGGTCCATTGGTTGCTTGGTTGAATGGTTTGTAGAAAATGGGTTGGGGTGTTAGATAGGTTATTAATAAAGAGGGTGGCCATTAGAAGGGGTATGGACGTTGTCAGTGTGTATAATATAAAATAAGTGCCGGCTGTTAGGCGCTCGGCTTGTTGCCCCCATCGTGTGATAATAATTAGAGTTGGGATTAGTGTGGCTTCAAATATAACGTATAAAAGGGTTAATGAGTAAGCTATGAATGTCAGTGCGATAAAAAGTTGAAGGGTAATAAGGGTTGTTAGGAATACGCGCTGTCGTTGTGTGGGCTCTTTGGATAGTGTGTATTGGCTAGCTAGTAGGGTTATAGGCAGGAGTCAATATGATAATGTGAGAAGTGGGGATGAAACATGGTCTAGGAACAGATAAAGACTCGATTTTGGTGTCAAAAGGTTAAGGCTAAGGAGTGCTAGGATGAATGTATAAGATGTTGTTGCTTTAAACAGGAGTTTTGGTTTAACTAGTAATGTTATTGGGATTAACATTAGGTTTATGCAGATGATCTTAAGCATTACAAAAGGTTAAGGTTGTTTAGAAAATCACTACCTCGAGTTCGTGTAGTTGTAACTACAAGGCTTAAACCAACTGCTGCTCCGCAGACTGAGATGGTTAGTAGAATGATGGGTATTGGGGTTTGTGATAGTGCGAGTGAAGAAGAGGTAAAAATAACTTGTATTATAAATAGGATAAGTATTATTGCTTCTACACATATTAGGGCTAATATTAAGTGTTTATTTTGTGTAGATAGGGCTATAATGGTGATTATAAAGGTTGCGTATAGTAAAGTTTTAGTGAGTTCCATTATTGGAGCTTAAGTGTTAAGTTCTCCTAAGTCGAAATTAGGCGTCTTATTAGACTACCCCAACACTCTGTTCACTCTAAACCCCCCTGTAGTCACTCATATAGTAAACCAAGTGTAAGAATGGTTAGAAGTGTGGTGATAAGTAAAATGGTGGCGGTTGGTGGGTTTGTGTTAGTGCTTCATGGAGTTGGTAGTAGAAGTACAATTTCTAGGTCAAATAGGATGAATAGGATGGCAACTAGGAAAAATTGGATGGAGACAGGGGTTCGAGCGTCTCCTAAGGGGTCGAAGCCGCATTCGTAGGGAGAGAGTTTGTTGATATCGGGTTTTGTTGTTATGAGATAATTAGCTGTGTATAAGAGGATTGTTATAGCTAGGGATGTTAGGATAATAATTATTATGGTTATTATTTCTTCCCGACTGGGGCTTAATGCTTGGAGGGCATTGGTACGTAGTATACTAAAGAAATAGGAGCCCCATCAGTAGATTGAAATGTATAGGAAAAGTCATACAATGTCAACAAAGTGTCAATATCAGATTGCTGCCTCATACCCGAAATGGTGGGCTGTTGTAAAGTGGGATAAGATTAACCGTATTAAACATACCATTAAAAATATGGTTCCAATTATAACGTGAAGTCCGTGAAACCCTGTGGCTACAAAGAATAGTGATCCGTATACACTATCTGAAATGGTAAAGGGAGTTTCTTGGTATTCAGATAATTGGAGGGCTGTGAAGTAGATGCCTAGTAAAATAGTAATTATTAGTGCATGTGTTGCTTCTTTTTTATTGCCTTTTATTATCGTATGGTGTGATCAGGTGATAGTTGCTCCTGAGGATAGGAGTACAGCCGTGTTAAGTAGTGGCATTTCTATGGGGTTGATGGAATTAATGCCAGTTGGTGGTCATTCTGCCCCTAATTCTGGAGTAGGAACTAGGCTTACATGGTATAAGGCTCAGAAAAACCCCAGAAAGAAGAAAACTTCCGAGGTGATAAATAGTATTATGCCATATCGTATGTTTTTTTGTACGCCTGCGGTGTGGTGTCCTTGATATGTGCTTTCTCGTACAACGTCTCGTCACCATTGGACTATTGTGAGTGTAATGGTTAAAAATCCCAGCTTTAAAAGGGTAGTAGAGGTAGTGTGAAATCAGATTGCTAGCCCCGAGGCTAGGAGCAGGGAACCTATAGCTCCTGTGAGTGGCCATGGGCTTGGGTCCACTAGGTGGTACTGGTGTAGTTGGTGGGTCATTATGTGTTTTCTTGAAGGTAGAGGATGATTAGAAGTACGAACACATATGCCTGGATGCAGGCAACTGCTAGTTCTAATAGGGTAAGTATAAGTAGCAGGGTTATTGGTAGGATGCTTAGTGTAATGTGTATGTTAATAGTGGCGAGTGTGGCTGAGCTGATTATGGTGATTAGAAGGTGGCCTGCTGTGATATTGGCTGTGAGACGGACACCTAATGCTAGTGGTCGTATAATGAGGCTAATGGTTTCGATTAGGATTATGAATGGGATTAGTGGTGTTGGTGATCCTTCTGGGAGCATGTGGGCTAATGATGCGGTTGGTTTTTTTATTATTCCTGTAATAACGGTGGCTGCCCACAGGGGGATGGCTAGTGCTATGTTTATGGAGAGTTGGGATGTGGTGGTGAGGGTGTATGGTATAAGGCCTAATAGGTTCGAGACTAAGATAAATAGCAAAAGGCTGGTTAGGATTCGGCACCATTTTTGACCGCTTAGTGTTAAATGATTGGCTATATTAAGTAAAATAGTTTTTAGTAGGTAGAGCATGGCTGTTGTCATGCGATTTTTTAAAAGTTTAGGTTTATTATGGATTAATAGGGTTGGTACTATAATAGATAAAATGATGGTAGGGGTGTGGAAGAGCTCTGGGCTGGCGAATTGTTCAAATATATTTATGTTCATGGTATTGGAGTTGTTGGTTTTTTAGTTTTCTTATGTTGTAGTTTTGCTGGCATTTTGATTATTAGCATTATTTTGGTTTTTTGTATAATTATATAGAGAGCTATTCAGGTTCAAATATAAACTAGGAGAATGTGAGTTGAGTTTAGTTGGGGCATTTCACTAAGGAAAGCACAAATTTCTTCTTCAACTTAAAAGGCTGACGCTATAAAAGCTTCTTAATGATTGCTCTGAGGTCAGTCAAAGTTCAAATTGTTTTAAGGGGGTAGCTTCCATTGAAATGGGTATAAAGCTGTGATTTGCCCCGCAAATCTCTGAGCATTGTCCAAAGAATACGCCGCTTCGTGATGTAGCTAAAGGTAGTTGGTTTAGTCGTCCGGGTACTGCATCTACTTTAACGCCAAGAGAGGGGATTGTTCATGAGTGAAGAACGTCTTCTGCAGTAACAATTATTCGGATTTGTAGGCCTATTGGTATGATTATGCGATGATCCGCTTCTAGGAGGCGGGGGGAGCCGTTTTGTAGGTTTGCAGTTTGGATCATATAGGAGTCAAATGAGAGTTTGGCTCCGTCTGAGTATTCGTAGTTTCAATATCACTGATGACCCGTCGTTTTAATGGTTAAATAGGGGTCAAATACCTCTTCTATAAGATATAAGGATCGCACAGATGGCAAGGCTGTTAAAACTAGGATTATAATGGGAGCGGCTGTTCATGCTGCTTCTAATTGCTCTGCTTCTTCCGTAGGGTCGTTGTGGGTTAGAGTTGATGTTGTTGTGGTGATGGCAAACATTGAGATTACTAATGATATTAGACAGGTAAGTAGTAAAACGTGGTCGTGTAGGAAGATAACTTCTTCTATTGCTGGGCTTGTGGCTTCTTGTAGGGAGAGTTGGGCTGCATGTGGCATAGTGAGGGCCACAGGGGCTGTAATTTGGCTATGACAAAGCCATGTAATGTTTTTACTAGGCCTTCGAGAAGAAAGCATAAGTATGCAGTTAACTTGAAATTAACGGATGACGGTTGTTAGTCCGTCTTTTCTCGGGTCACGGTCAGTTTATGTAAGAAATGTATTGCCGAATCGGGGCATAGGAGTTATTAGGCATATAGGTTGGTTCTGTGTGTGTGTGGTGTGGTGGTGGTGTCCCGTAGAATCATTCTACGTGGGTTTTTTTTCCTAAAGGATGGTGTAATTCTTGCTTGTATGTTAGGGCTTCTCAAACAATAAATATGGATATAAGAACTGCGATGAGGGAAATACTAGACCCGATTGAGGAGATAGTGTTTCACAGGGCGAAGGCATCTGGGAAGTCTGAGTAGCGTCGCGGTATGCCTGATAGTCCTAGAAAGTGTTGTGGGAAGAATGTTATGTTTACTCCGATAAATATTACCCAGAATTGGGTTTTTGTTAGAGTTTGATTGAGCTTATACCCAGTGAATAGTGGAAATCAGTGGGTTAATCCGCCTATAATGGCAAATACGGCCCCCATGGATAAGACATAATGGAAGTGTGCTACTACATAGTAGGTGTCGTGTAGAACAATATCTAGTGATGAGTTTGCTAGGATAATTCCTGTTATACCTCCAACTGTAAATAGGAAAATAAATCCAAGAGCTCAATAGATTGGGGTTTGTCATTTAATTTGGCCGCCTGCTAGGGTGGCCAATCAGCCGAATACTTTGATTCCGGTTGGGATGGCAATAATTATTGTTGCTGCGGTGAAGTAGGCCCGACTGTCAATATCTAGGCCGACAGTAAATATATGGTGGGCCCAGACTACGAAACCCAGAATGGCGATTGACATTATTGCTCAGATTATGCTCGTATACCCAAATGTATTTTTTTTTCCGGTGTAGAATGTGATAATACTTGAGATAATACCGAAACCCGGGAGAATAAGAATATAGACTTCTGGGTGGCCGAAAAATCAGAACAAGTGTTGAAATAGGACGGGGTCTCCTCCCCCACAGGGGTCAAAGAAGGATGTATTAAGATTACGGTCTGTTAGTAGTATCGTAACTGCGGCGGCTAGGACAGGCAGGGCTAGGAGTAGTATGATGGCGGTGATTAGTACAGATCATACGAATAGAGGTAGGTTAAACATAGGTATTGATTTAGGTTTTATGTTGATGCATGTCGTAATAAAGTTGATTGCTCCAAGAATAGAGGAAGCTCCTGCTAGGTGTAAGGAGAAAATGGCTAGGTCGACTGAGGGTCCGGAGTGAACAATATTTCCCGATAGGGGCGGGTATACTGTCCAGCCCGTGCCAGCACCAGCTTCTACATAGGAGGAAGACAGGAGGAGTAGTATGGCTGGGGGGAGAAGCCAGAAACTCATGTTATTTATTCGTGGGAAGGCTATGTCTGGGGCTCCGATTATTAGTGGAATTAATCAGTTGCCAAAGCCTCCAATCATGATTGGTATAACTATGAAGAAAATTATAATAAATGCGTGGGCGGTTACTAACACATTAAAGATTTGATCGCTACCAAGGAGAGATCCGGGTTGGGTCAGTTCTATGCGTATAATTATGCTTAAGCAGGCCCCAACTAGGCCAGATCAGGCGCCAAATAGAAGGTATAAGGTTCCAATGTCTTTGTGGTTTGTTGAAAATAGTCAACGGGTGATGAACACAGGTAGTATGGCTGAAATAGCGGCAGGCTGTAAACCTGTACATAGGACAAGGTCCTTACTGCCAGACCCTTGGGTGTAACACACGTTAGACTGCAAATCTAAAGTAGGCGCATTTGCTAAGGGTTTCCCCATAGGTTAATGTCAGCCGGCTTAGACAGCTAACTGTTAATTAGTTATTTGTGGGATCGAGGCCCACTAACCTAGTGATTCTGCAAAGATGGTAATCAGCTTTCCTGCCCGGGGTTTCTCCGTTTTTTCCCCGCCGTTAATAAAAACGGAGAAAGCTGGGTTGATGTCCGGCATCTTGGGCGAGGTTTGTTTGTGGGCTGGAGTCTTAGTTTAAGGTAAAATATCTGTGTTGCAAGCAGGTGATGTGGTGTAGCCGCAGACTCTAGCAGGAACTAAAGTGATCTTTTTTGGTGGCTTTGAAGGCCTCTAGTTTGTGTTATAACTTAAGTTCCTACATGCTTGGTGTTAGTGGGAGTAGGAGTGCAGCTATTATTGTGAGTAGGGATATTAATATGGGGTGTTTTTTGTGTGGTGTTCGTCATTTTATTGTTATTGAGGTTGTGTGTGGTGAAAGGGTTATGGATATGATGTAAGTTAGTCGTAGGTAGACGTAAAGGCTTAATATTGAAGACAGGGCCAGGATAGTGGCCTCGATTGTTATATTTATTGAGATTATTTTGTTTAGGATTAGTCATTTTGGCATGAATCCAGTAAGTGGTGGAAGGCCTCCGAGCGAGATAGTTGTTAGTGTAATGATGATTAATAGGTGGGGGGATATTGTTCAGGCGGTCCCTAAGTCTTTGATTGTTGTTATTATTGTTCGGTTAATAGAAAGAAAAATTGGGGTTGTGGATGAAACATAGACTATGAATATGAGGGTTGAGATTTTTGGGGCAGCGAATATGGTGGCGATGATTCAGCCTGTGTGAGCAATAGATGAGAAGGCTATCAGTTTTCGTAGTTGGGTTTGATTCAGGCTGCCTAGTCCTCCGATGATTACTGATAGGATTGCTGATATGAGTAGTAAGGTTTGATTTATATTATTGTGGATGGTTAATATAATTGTTAGGGGTGCGATTTTTTGTCATGTTAGAAGGGCTAAGGTTGTGAGGTTAGTGGAGCCTTGTGCTACTTCTGGCAGTCAAAAGTGGAACGGTGCGGCAGCCATTTTTATTATTAAAGATAGGGTAATGATTGTGGTTGTTGTTGGTTCTGTGGTAAGGTTGATTTCTCATTGGGAGGTGTTAATGGCATTTATTGTTGTTGCAAATAGTAGGGCTGTGGAGGCTAGGGTTTGGGTTAGGTAGTATTTGGTAGCGGCTTCTGTTGCTCGGGGGTGATGTGGTTTGGAGATAATAGGGGTTATTGATAGAGTGTTGATTTCTAGGCATGTCCAAACTATAAGTCAGTGGGTTGTTATAGTAATTAGTAGGGTGCTTAGGGTGATGCTTGTTGTGATTATTAGTCATGATATTAGGTTAATTAGTAAAGGCCGTGTGGCATTTTCGGGGTATGGGCCCGGTAGCTTAATTAGCTGACTTTACTTAGAAAGTAGTATATTGGTAGTATTGGAAGTTTTGGGCTTTCAGGTTTGAGTTCGAGTCTTGACTTTCTAGTATTAAGGAGATGATTTGAACATCTGTTTTTAGGTTTTAAGCCTTTTGCACGGCCAAGCTGTGCTACCTTAATGGCAGTGTATTAATCTCGGATGTTTTATAATTAAAGGTAAAAATGCTATAGTAGTATAAGGAGTAATTTTAATATTTTAAATAGTTTTTAGAATTAATAATAATAAAAACTGGGAATAAAAAATTATAATACAGATAAAATATATTTATGCTGTTTCCTTGTGGGAGCAGTAAGAATAAAATTAAATGAGATAAAATATGTTTATATATTAATCTCGGATTGTTTTATAATTAAAGATAAAAATGCTATAGTAGTATAAGGAGTAATTTTAATATTTTAAATAGTTTTTAGAATTAATAATAATAAAAACTGGGAATAAAAAATTATAATACAGATAAAATATATTTATGCTGTTTCCTTGTGGGAGCAGTAAGAATAAAATTAAATGAGATAAAATATGTTTATATATTAATCTCGGATTGTTTTATAATTAAAGATAAAAATGCTATAGTAGTATAAGGAGTAATTTTAATATTTTAAATAGTTTTTAGAATTAATAATAATAAAAACTGGGAATAAAAAATTATAATACAGATAAAATATATTTATGCTGTTTCCTTGTGGGAGCAGTAAGAATAAAATTAAATGAGATAAAATATGTTTATATATTAATCTCGGATTGTTTTATAATTAAAGGTAAAAATGCTATAGTAGTATAAGGAGTAATTTTAATATTTTAAATAGTTTTTAGAATTAATAATAATAAAAACTGGGAATAAAAAATTATAATACAGATAAAATATATTTATGCTGTTTCCTTGTGGGAGCAGTAAGAATAAAATTAAATGAGATAAAATATGTTTATATATTAATCTCGGATTGTTTTATAATTAAAGATAAAAATGCTATAGTAGTATAAGGAGTAATTTTAATATTTTAAATAGTTTTTAGAATTAATAATAATAAAAACTGGGAATAAAAAATTATAATACAGATAAAATATATTTATGCTGTTTCCTTGTGGGAGCAGTAAGAATAAAATTAAATGAGATAAAATATGTTTATATATTAATCTCGGATTGTTTTATAATTAAAGGTAAAAATGCTATAGTAGTATAAGGAGTAATTTTAATATTTTAAATAGTTTTTAGAATTAATAATAATAAAAACTGGGAATAAAAAATTATAATACAGATAAAATATATTTATGCTGTTTCCTTGTGGGAGCAGTAAGAATAAAATTAAATGAGATAAAATATGTTTATATATTAATCTCGGATTGTTTTATAATTAAAGGTAAAAATGCTATAGTAGTATAAGGAGTAATTTTAATATTTTAAATAGTTTTTAGAATTAATAATAATAAAAACTGGGAATAAAAAATTATAATACAGATAAAATATATTTATGCTGTTTCCTTGTGGGAGCAGTAAGAATAAAATTAAATGAGATAAAATATGTTTATATATTAATCTCGGATTGTTTTATAATTAAAGGTAAAAATGCTATAGTAGTATAAGGAGTAATTTTAATATTTTAAATAGTTTTTAGAATTAATAATAATAAAAACTGGGAATAAAAAATTATAATACAGATAAAATATATTTATGCTGTTTCCTTGTGGGAGCAGTAAGAATAAAATTAAATGAGATAAAATATGTTTATATATTAATCTCGGATTGTTTTATAATTAAAGGTAAAAATGCTATAGTAGTGTGAGAAGTAATTTTAATATTTTTAAATAGGCTTGTTAGAACTAATAATAGTAAAAACTGGGAATAAAAAATTACATCGAGACGAAACATGCTTGTACCTTTTTTTTTGGGGGAGGGAGGCTGGTGGGAGAATATATTTATATATTAATCTCGGATTATTTTATAATTAAAGATAAAAATGCTATAGTAGCGTAGTGGAAAGTTTTTATTTTTTTAATAGACTTTTAGGATTAAAAGTAGTGAAAACCCGGGGTTAAAATTAGGTAAGTGTGATGTGAGGGGTATTCAAAGATAACATGAAAATAATAGTATAGAATTTCTAGGAGAGGGTTTTATTATAAAGTCGTCGCAAGCCGAAACATGATTTTTAAAAATAGGGCTTAAAAAAAAATGTGAACTCCGGCAATTTTGTAATAAAGAAATAGTGAAGAAAAGTGGTCAATGAGAACGATATGTCTAAAAATCATGGAAGGAATGTATCCATATAGGGAATATGCAAGACCAAGAATAAAGCGCCACCCGGACTAGGTTGTCCACCCCGGTAGGGGTAACGGTAACGGGCATATATGGTTGTCAGGTGAAAGGTAGAGAGAAAAAAGACTACCAGGGGTGGATCGAGCAGGCTGATAAGAACATGAGGTGATATGTACCAATATAACGGGTGATACCAGAGGCGTTGGAAAAGGCTAGTAGGGAGGGATGGTTCCGGGCCGTTGAGATGGACTTGAGAGTGTAACCAGTGGCCTCTTAAAGAGCACTGTGGGAGGAGTTACAATATATGGCCGTGAAAAGCAGGACTGTATGCCTGAAGTGGAAGGATAGAGGGTTTCACGGGCTGAGCTAGACTAAGGGACACCATTAGGAACGGGATAGTCATGAGTACCAACAATAAATATTCATTAAAGCATGGAACGTCCGAGAAATGAGGGCATAAATTGCATGTACCATACCAGTTTTGTATACAAATAATTAATAGGTGATTCTCGTTTAATAGGCGTGGGGCAGACCATTAATGTATGATTATACATAGTGAAATAAATACTATAAATGTAGATAGTACATTATAGTCGAAACCCGGATTAAAAACCGGGGGGGGGTAGGGGGGGGGCCAGGATAGCTATATTTTTTGGGAAGTGGGAGTTTATGGTCTCCGTGTCTACTCTATCAATGTAGTCCTTGCTCGGGCACGCTTCCATTGTGGTGGTGTTCCCATTAAAGTTATAGAGGCGGATGCGTTAAGTAGGCATATGGCAAGTGCAAGTGGAAGGTGTTGTTTTCATAATAGGTGTATTAATTGGTCATAGCGGAAACGTGGGTATGAGGCTCGAATTCATAGGAAGGTGGTTGTTAGTAGGGTTGTTTTTAATATAAGGTTGGTTGTGAATAGTTGTGGGTCTGATGTCCCCGGGCTTATGAATATTGTGACTGATAGGGTGTTTATTAGGATAATATTGGTGTATTCTGCTAAGAATAGAAGCGCGAATGGGCCGGCAGAGAATTCCACATTGAATCCGGAAACTAGTTCGGATTCTCCTTCAGTTAAGTCAAATGGGGAGCGATTAGTTTCGGCTAGAGTTGAGGTGAATCATATTATAGCTAGGGGTCAAGATGAAATAAGTAGTCATAGGTGTTCTTGTGTCTCTGAGAATGTTGTTAGTGAATAGCCCCCGGAAAGTGTAGCTATGGAGATAATAATAAGGCCCAGGGTAACCTCATATGAGATAATTTGTGCGACAGCACGTATTGCTCCCATCAATGGATATTTTGAGTTTGAGGATCACCCAGATCATAAGATGGTATAGGTAAATATCCCTGAGATGGCTATAATGAATAGTAGGCCCAGATTTATGTTAATAAGTGGGTTTGGTATTGGTATTGGTGCTCAGCAGATTATAGATAGGGTGAGGGCTATAATTGGGGATAGGGTGAATAAGATTGGGGAGGATATAGTGGGCTTTGTGGGTTCTTTAGTGATTAGTTTAAGCCCATCAGCAATTGGTTGTAGTAGGCCCAGGGGGCCTACTATATTGGGACCTTTCCGTAGTTGTATACAGCCCAGTAGTTTTCGTTCTAGTAGTGTTAGAAATGCGACGGCAATGAGGATTGGTAGAACATAGAGTAGTGAGTTTGTAATGTTTAATAGATTAGTTGTAATATATTAAGGTTGTATGTTCCTTAATTGACCTTGTTTTGGTCAGCGGGTGGGATGGTTAAATTTTTGTAAGAGCGTGCTTGTAGTATTGGCTCTGCTTCATCGGTCCTTTCGTACTGGATGGGGCTATTCATAGATAGAAACCGACCTGGATTGCTCCGGTCTGAACTCAGATCACGTAGGACTGTTAATCGTTGAACAAACGAACCCTTAATAGCGGTTGCACCGTTAGGATGTCCTGATCCAACATCGAGGTCGTAAACCTTCTTTTTGATATGGGCTCTTGAAGAAGATAGCGCTGTTATCCCTGGAGTAGCTTGGTTCAGTTATCAGCTGTGCTGGGTCGTAGGTAGGCTTGTTGGCCTGGTACTATATTATTATTTAATATGTTATTTGGAAGTTCTTTTTTTTTCCAAGGTCGCCCCAACCTAAAGGAGTTATTATGGGGTTTAATAGTTTAGTTAAAGTTTCACAGGGTCTTCTGGTCTTATGTTGGTATCCTAGCTTTTGGACTAGGAGATCAGTTTAATTGATTTACTAAAAGAGACAGTTAGACCCTCATTATGCCTTTCATACGGGTCTACAATTAATAGACAAGTGATTACGCTACCTTTGCACGGTTAGGGTACCGCGGCCGTTAAACTATTCACTGGGCAGGCGTTGCCTTTAATACTGGTTTAGCTAAAGGTTATGTTTTTGTTAAACAGTTGGGGTCTTAGGTTGCCGAATTCCTTTTTTAGTATTTAATCTTTCTTTTTGACGCACCTGTGTTGGGGTCACAGTTATAGGGGTAGACGGGTATGGGTTTTTACTTGTCCTGATTAGGTCTGTTAATTACTAGTAGGTTTTCTGTTTCTAGTGGAAGAGTGCGTTTTAGAGAGGTTGTCTTATTATTAGTTTTAGCATAATATTTCCTACTAGCGAGGTAGGGTTACCTTTAGTTTATTTGGAGTTTTTAGTAGGGGTTGGTATTGTTTTTGGTAATTCTTTAACGATATTTTCTTAGTTGGCTGCTTTAAGGCCTACTGGGAAAAATTGGGGGGGGGGGTTTCTCTCAAATACAGGTTGTATCCTGTTTCAATAGGGCTGTACCCCTATTGAGTGTCTTTAGACTATGTTGGTTTATGTTTTTGACTAAAGTGGAACTTAGATTCCTTTATTGGGTAGCCAGCTATCTCCAGATTCGGTAGGTGTTTCGCCTCTACCTCTAAATCTTCCCACTCTTTTGCTACAGAGAAGGGTTTGCCCTATAGGCTGTTTAGGGGTAGCTCATCTGGTTTCGGGGTGATAGACTATGATTCTTCTTGCCTGGGTTGACTTGCTAAACCATGATGCGAAAGGTACAAGAGTTAATCTTTGCTGTTAATTGCTTGATGTTTCCCTTACGGTACTTGTTATGGTGTATGACTGTTCGATCGCCTCTACTTAGTTGGTCAAATGGTTTGTTTTAGATTAGATGGTATATTTGTATGTTGTTTTTTTGGCTCAAAAAGATTATTGTTTAATGTCGTTCGATTGTAGGTCGAGTGCTTTGGTGTAAGCTACTTTTTGTTTCTAAGCACACTTTCCAGTACGCTTACCATGTTACGACTTGCCCTGTTTGGTTTGATCACATTGTTTATTTATGTGTTGTGAATTTTACAGGGATGACGGGCGGTGTGTGCGCACTTCATTGCGTTGGTTTCAGTTAGGCTTGTCTGTTCCTACTTTACTGCTAAATCCTCCTTCAGTTTCTAGTTTCATAGTCTGTTCGTTTTTTCTGTTTAAGAAAGTGTAGCCCATCTTGGTCCCACTCATTAGTTACACCTCGACCTGTCGTGTTAATGGGGTATTATTGGGCTTACTATGATTCTTTCACAAGGTAAGCTGGCGACGGCGGTATATAGACTGTTAGGCTAGAGTGGGTTGGGTTAATCGTGGGTTATCGGTTATTAGACAGGCTCCTCTAGGTAGATGTGAGGTACCGTCAAGTCTTTTAAATTTTAAGTTTTCACTCGTAGTTATTTGGCGAACAATCGGTTATTTAATTGTCTTGTTATGGTCGGGCATAGTAAGGTATCTAATCTTAGTTTGTGTCCTGACTTTCACGAGTTAAGGTTGTTTTTGTATTAGGGCCTGGTGTTTAGTGTTACTTGTGGCTTTTTACAACCAGGTTTAGATTTCAGCCCTAATGGTTAAAACTATGGGGTTTAGTCGTGCTTTACGCCGATGGTATTATCTTGGGTTTGTCGTATAACCGCGGTCGCTGGCACGAGGTTTACCAACCCTGGGCAGAACTCTGTTATTGGGTCAAGCTTGCGCTTATGGCCCAATATTAATTACTGCTGCTGGCCCGTGAGGGTGTGGTTTATTACTTGGTGTTATGGGCGGTTGGCCTGATACCTGCTCCGTAATGGCTGTGGTGGGCTGTTTCACTGTTATGTTGAGGCTTGCATGTATAAGTAGGGAGTTTAGATAATAAGAGGTTTAAGACCAAGACCTTGTGTTATTAGGTGGGGCCGTCTTAGCATTTTCAGTGCTATGCTTGTTTGTAAGCTATAATAAC